TTCGACTTTTCTCGAATAAATTATGAATTTTCTAGGATATTATTAAAGATCTTATCGAAAACTTACAGCAGCTTGCCAAACAAAGGCTAAGAGAAAAAAAAACAAAGGTATGACTGGCATAAAATCTACGATTGGATTCAAAAAAGCATAGGCCTCAGGCAATTTGCCTAAGAAAAAACTACTCGAATAAAGGGCAGAATTAAGACAGATCAAACTAAAGATATTAAGCATAACAGACATTTTGTTCTTGCAGATAATTGCATTTTGATTGAATTATGGATATAAGGAAAAAGTAAGTAAGGTAGACAAAAAAATCCTTCTTTAAACCCACCCAATCAAAAATCTTCTCATTCTCAATGAGAATATAGAAGAAATCATATTTTCATACAATATCTTAATTGAATTATATGTAATGATCAATAAATTCAGTTAAGTTATCTACCTACACTTAGCAAAAGCACAGGAATCTATTCTATAGATATTTGGACTGCAGTTGACAAACAACCAATACTAATAATAACTACTAATATATAGTATATTTTCTTTATCTTTAATATTCTTTATTAATATTAATTATTAGTCTTGACTAGAAATGGGGCGTGGCCAAGTGGTAAGGCAACGGGTTTTGGTCCCGTTATTCGGAGGTTCGAATCCTTCCGTCCCAGAGCATATCCAATCTAAAAATTGTTTTGAACAAATATCCAAATGTCAAATAGACAAATATATATTTAAGGATGGGTACGTTTTGAATCGAGATAATAAAGAATCTATTCCGTAAGTAAATAAGGGAGCCCCCCCTTTTTATTTATTATTTTCTGTATATCTCTTAATTCATCCTAAACAATAGGAAGTTCTTGGTGAATTCATTAGTCAATAGAGTGAACTATCTTAATAGTAATGAGTTAGGCTAAAAAAAAGAGCAAGGGAAGGTATAAATTTTAATATCTGTGCTTGCTCGAATCTTATTAATAGATAGTCATGTAACTGATTCGTTTTCTTTGAATCTCATTTTTAGGTATTTTTGTTTGGACCTAATGAAGAATAGAAAATCTATGTAACGGTTGAGACATAATTGAAAATTTTATTCATTTTATAGAAAAATATAGAATTTAATAAAATTTAATAAATATTTGGAATGATTCCCTATTAAAAATAGTTTAATCTTCGATACTCAAAAAGTAGAAAATAGGACAACCTATTACAACCTATCTTATTAAGTTAAGTCACTTGAAGATGCAGATTTCATTTCTTCGTGTTATTTTTCTATTTATGTATGTTAAAGAGGGGGTCTTGCTAAGACTTCTTCAGAAAAGAATAATCTTTATTATTTACCCGTATATATTATATATATAGAGAAGAAAAGTGCATAGATTACAATATCTATGCACCATATATGCACCATATTGAACCAATGACTATTCATGATTCCATGATTGAATCAACTCCATGCCGCTTCTAAATTAGAGGAATGTTATGGTAAAACTTCGTTTGAAACGATGTGGTAGAAAGCAACGTGCGACTTGAAAGACATGATCCGCTGTGGATTCTTACATCCACCATTTTATATAGGAATGAAGGTGCTCTTCGCTCGACATCATTTGTTCTGTTCCACAGGAACCTCTCTTTTTGTTGGGTAAATAGTGCATGATGAAGCTCGAGTAAAAAAGAAAGTATTCATTTCTCGGGGCAAGGATCTAGGGTTAAAATCAATAAATTGAACAACTTCGTAAATATATTTTCGATATAGAAATCGAAAGAATCCACTTCGAGCAAGTTTCCAATTCAAAAGGACATTTTGTTGATCAAACTTTTTTGATACAAAGTGTATCACTCGGAATCAGTCGTCCACAGGATTCTTGAAATCACAAAAAAAGGTATGTTGCTGCCATTTTGAAAGGATTAAGAAACACCGAAGTAATGTCTAAACCTAATGATTTAAAATAAAACAAAGATAAAGGATTCTAGAACAAGGAAACACCATTTTAATTGTCTCAATAACGGAAAAAGAATATAAATAGATTTGAAACGAGACAAACAAAAAAAGGGGGTAAAGACTACTCAATAAAGATTTTTCTTTGAACTATTTGACAGTTAGCCAACTTGAGTTATGAGTACGAATGAACGGTTTCCTTTTTTAAGAATATAAGAATAAGAAGGAAGAAGAAAAGGGTGAATGGAATTAAATAAGAGTCTAATTCATTTGTCATTTATTTGAATTCCATACACAGACAAAACTTCAAACCAAATCATTTTATCTTGAGCCGTACGAGGAAAAAACTTCCTATACGTTTCTCGGGGGGGTATTGTTCATCTATATCTATCCCAATGAGCCGTCTATCGAATCGTTGCAATTGATGTTCGATCCCGAAGAGAAGGAAAAGATCTTCAGAAACTGGGTTTTTATGATCCGATAAAGAATGAAACTTATTTAAACGTTCCTTCTATTCTATACTTCCTTGAAAGGGGTGCTCAACCTACAGGAACTGTTCGGGATATTTTAAAGAAGAAGGGGCTTTTTAAGGAACTTCGCCTTAATCAAACGGAATTCAATTAAGGAAATACAAAAAAATTAAGGGGGGATACAAAAAAAATAATATATAAGTTACTACCCCCCTTTTCCGCTCTATCCATATCGATTTATTTTATCATTATATATCCTTACTTCATCCTTACTTCTACTCAATCCTATGTTTTAGAATGACAAAACTTTCTTTTTTAAAAAAACGTGGACATTCCCTTCAATGGGTTAGTTTCATTGGAATTCCACTAATAAAAAAGGAATCAAGTTTGCTTATTCCACTTAGATGGATTGACTATATTATTCATTATGGATAAAAGAAATCCGAGATTTTTTTCATTTCACTTCTTACTTTTTATTTATTTTATACTTTTTATATCTGTGTAGGTTAGAATTAGATATATGGTGCCAGTCTAACACAAGTTCTTATTTAATTTAATTAAAATATATTATATTAATATATTAAAAAATATATTAAATATGAATTTATGAATTTGAAATAAAATTAGAAAAATTCTATTTTGAGTTTTTTCCATTGTATTCTTTTTTTGTCAACATTTATATTGACAACAGTGTATCGAACAAATATAATTCATCGTGATAAATGAAGTGGATCTTTTTATTTCTGGCCCATAGGTTTCGGTTTTACTTTCATTTCAAGTGGTGGGTCCTTTTAATACAAGGATACTAAAGAGTCCTTTTTATTGAAATCTTATTGAAAAAGTAGATAATCTAAAAAAAGAGGGGTCTATTTTGCATTTATCTATACTTTTTCTCTTTTTTAATTTATTCTGATTGTATCTACACATTTTTTATTTTGGGGTTGCTAACTCAACGGTAGAGTACTCGGCTTTTAAGTGCGGCTAAGATCTTTTACACATTTGGATGAAGGGAAGGATTCGTCCATACCATCGGTAAAGTTTGTAAGACCACGACTGATCCTGAAGAAAGGGAATGAATGGAAAAAAGAGCAGGTCGGAGCAACGGATAGTTCTGAGAATATTTGATTTTGATCGGGCTAAAACCTTATTGGAATTCTTGGAAGGAACAAAATGAAGTTGGGTCGAATTAATAAATGGATAAGGCTCTAGGGCTTCAATTTCAATTCATTATATATAGGGAAAGAAAAAGTAACGGGCTTTTCTTCTTGATTTGAATAATTCCCCATCTAATTACATGTTAAAAATAGATTAGTACCTGATGCGGGAAAAGCTTTCCCCCCATGAGTGGATTCTCTTTTTTTTGATTTCTTTCTGTTAATGAATCCTAATTATTGCCATTCCCTAATATAGAATGGAGATGTGTGTGTAGAAGAAGCAGTATGTTGATAAAGACAGTTTTTTCCAAAATCAAAAGAGCGATTAGGTTGAAAAAAATAAAGGATTTCTAACCATCTTGTTTTATTAGACTATAACATAGTCTAATGAACATAGACTAATGAAATGGAAAAAAGAGGGTAGAGAATCTGTTGGTAAGTTTATCTGTCTCCGAGGTATCTATTTTTAGATAATACCTTGTTTTTACTGTATCGCACTATGTATCATTTCATAATCCTCCCAATCTTCTACTTTTGGTTCAAATAGAATTTCAAATGGAGGAACTTCAAAGATATTTACAGCTAGATAGATCTCAACAACACGACTTTCAATATCCACTTATACTTCAAGAGTATATTTATGCACTTGCTCATGATCATGATTTAAATCAATCAATTTTTTTAGAAAATTCAGGTTATGACAAGAAATCTAGTTTACTAATTGTGAAACGTTTAATTACTCGAATGTATCAACAGAATTTTTTTTTTATTTCTGTTAAAAATTCTAACAAAAATCAAATTTTCGGGCGCAACAAAAATTTGTATTATCAAATAATATCCGAGGGATTTGCATTTATTGTCGAAATACCTTTTTCTCTACGACTAATATCCGTTCTAGAACTAGAACGGAAAAAGACATTCCAATCTCATAATTTACGATCAATTCATTCAATATTTCCTTTTTTAGAGGACAATCTTTCACATTTAAATTGTGTGTTAGATATACTAATACCCCACCCTGTCCATCCGGAAATCTTGGTTCAAACTCTTCGTTTTTGGGTAAAAGATGCCTCTTCTTTGCATTTATTACGATTCTTTCTATACGAGTATTGGAATACTTTTATTATCCTAAAGAAAACTAGCTCTTCTTTTTCAAAAATAAATCAAAGATTCTTCTTCTTCTTATATAATTCTCATGTATATGAATACGAATCCCTTTTTTTCTTTCTCCGCAAACAATCTTCTCATTTACAATCAACATCTTCTGGAATCTTTCTTGAACGAATCTATTTCTATGGAAAAATAGAGCGTCTTGTAGAAGTCTTTTCTAAAGATTTTCAAAGTAATCTTTGGTTGTTTAAGGATCCGTTCGTGCATTATGTTAGGTATCAAGGAAAATCCCTTTTGGCTTCAAAAGAAACTTCTTTTTTAATAAAGAAATGGAAA